CTATAACCTCAGCTCTATTTATTGGTCTGATCAAGATACGACTTATTTGACATTAATTGAATGAATACAACTCACAAAAAGATTTCTTTTTTGTGTATTCATATATTCTATAGTTACTTACCGCATCAATTTCGAATTAGTGGTCATTGAGATTGATGGACAATCCGGATTACTATTTAGGGATAGATATTACCTCTCCTTTTTCCCTTTCAAACAAATTGAAATGATTGAAGTTTTTCTATTTGGAATTGTCTTAGGTCTAATTCCTATTACTTTAGCTGGATTATTTGTAACTGCGTATTTACAATATATACGTGGTGATCAGTTGGACTTTTGATGATTAATTAACATAACATCTTTTTTTTTGATTGACCTCCTCTTTTCGTTAATTCACGGGAGGTCAAATTCAGATTACTGTTCCATTTTTTGAGTATCATTTTCGGCTTAAGCTAACCAAGACCCGAATCACGCTCTGTAGGACTTGAACCTACGACATCGGGTTTTGGAGACCCACGTTCTACCGAACTGAACTAAGAGCGCTTTCTTATCACAATAGATAAGACTAGAAAGAAGAGTATTTTGTTTTGTAACCCCAATACATCTTAATCCATCTTATATGCATATAGTATCATATGCTAATATAGTGTTATATACTACATAGGATAAAATGATATACTCTAAATATGCACGATTTTAATCGATTTCATTACTCCTCAGAGGAGAAGTAATAGGTAGGGATGACAGGATTTGAACCCGTGACATTTTGTACCCAAAACAAACGCGCTACCAAGCTGCGCTACATCCCTTTAAACTTTCAATTGGTCTACAGTGTGATTGTAGAGAATCCTTGGCTTGTTTTCTAAATCCTCATTTTTTTAGCCATTGATATAATATACATACAAGGTATCTTGTCATTTCTTTTTTTTTGTCTCATATAAGATATAATAATAGTCAAAAGTTTCTATATTCAAAAGTTTCTATATAGAAGATCTGTATCTAATAGATAATCTATAATAGTATATATATAAATTAGATATAATATATTTCATATTATATCAAACCCACCATAAAAAACTAAAAAATGAATATTTTTTTGGAATGCTCAGGCAGAAAGAGATTTTTTTTTCGGGTTTCAGAAAGGGAAAATTTTATCTACCGAATCAGTGCATATTTCAATTTACATTAGGAATTCCCTGTACAAATACAAGGGATCCCTAACTACTTAACGTGCATATACACACAGCTGATCATATATGTATTAACATTATACATTACAAAAAAGAATAACGAAGGAGGATTTAAAATGCGAGATCTAAAAACATATCTTTCCGTGGCACCGGTACTAAGTACTCTATGGTTCGGGGCTTTAGCTGGTCTATTGATAGAGATCAATCGATTATTCCCGGATGCGTTGACATTCCCTTTTTTTTCATTCTAGTTATTGACATGAGAAGGGGTGAAGAAGATTAGAGAGAGAATCAAAAGATCTGTGACTAATCCCTCCCCCTCTTTTCTTTTAGATAAAATAAAATTTGATACAATTAAGTAAAATAAAGAGGGTAAGTAGAATAAAGAAAAGAGGAAAGACAAATAAAAAGTAGATTCAACTTCATCGAAATTTGGGTTTTCAAATTCAATTTCGAAATAATCTAGTGCAATCGAAAAGCGAACTGTGTCTAATACAAGAATATCATACAAGATAGGCAAATGAAATACTATACTTCGACTTAGAATAGAATTCTATTCTAAATTCGAAATAGAACTGAATAGAGTTCGAAATTTTTATTTTGTACTTAATTAATATAATAATATTCTATTTATTTAATATTCTATTTATTTAATATTCTATTTATTTAATATTTAATATTATTTATTTACTATTACTTTACTTAGTATATTATATTAGATTAGTTAGTATATTGGATTGTGATTGCAACGAAATAATCTTTCATAATTTCGAGTTAGCAACTTCTATTTTTTTCCTTCCTTTTTCCTTTTAAATCGGAAAAGAAAATCGAAGAGTTGGTTGAAGGAAAAACTCATCAAAAACTTAAAAAGGGGAGGGTTCATGGCAAAGGGTAAAGAAGTCCGAGTAACAGTTATTTTAGAATGTACAAATTGTGTTCGTGTTCAAAAGGGTCTTAATAAAGAATCAAGGGGGGTTTCCAGATATATTACTCAAAAGAATCGACATAATACTTCTAGTCGATTAGAATTGCAAAAATTCTGTCCTTATTGTTACAAACATACGATTCACGGGGAGATAAAGAAATAGATCGAATCAAATCAAGGTGGTTGTATGTCACTTTTTTTACAAGGAACATGAAAGAAGGGGTACATATTCTATCTATATATCATAGTGTTCCATATAAATACCTTATTTAGAAATACCATATTAAATAGATATCGAAATCGAACAAGATTTCTATAATAATATAGCTAATAATATAGCTTAAATCTATAATGGAACTTAAAACCTTCAATTCAAATATTCAAATTAAGATCAAAATAAGTATTTAAAATTAGAATAGAGAATATTAATAATAAAAAAGAATCCTCTTTTTTAATCCTAAATCATTTTTGATCAGATGGAAATAGTATTTTCGGGATAAGGAATAAACAAACCATGGATAAATCCAAGCGATTCTTTCTTAAATCCAAGCGATCTTTTCGTAGGCGTTTGCCCCCGATCCAATCGGGGGATCGAATTGATTATAGAAACATGAGTTTAATTAGTCGATTTATTAGTGAACAAGGAAAAATATTATCTAGACGGGTAAATAGATTGACCTTAAAACAACAAAGATTAATTACTATTGCTCTAAAGCAAGCTCGTATTTTATCTTTGTTACCTTTTCTTCTTAATAATGAGAAACAATTTGAAAGAGGGGAGTCGACCGTCAGAACTATTGGTCTTAGAACCCAAAATAAATAAAAAATAAGCTTACTCTTCAATTGAATCACAATGCCAATTTGAACTCAAACACAGATTGATGTTTTGTTCGAAAAAATTCGAGGATCCCGATTGGATTTTCGTATTATAAGAAAAAAAAGAATGGGTAAGAAAGAATAATGTTTTTTTATTGAATATTACACGCGTTCACTCATTTTATTTTCAGCGGCTTTATCATATTCTTTTTATCATATTAATTTCTACTCTACCCTCCCGGAGTTCATTCTCCAGCGAAACTCCATTTCAAATATTGAGTCGGGTTCCTTAGAATTTACTTATTTTATGATTTCATTCGAAATCATATAAAGACAATTCCTATTTAATATAGCGATTTGTGCAAGTATTTTACGATTCAGAAGCAACTCTGTCTTGTACAGATTATGTATAAATCTACTATAACTATAAGCTACCCCATTCTCACGAATTACTGCATTTATTCGAGTGATCCACAAACGACGAAAATCTCTCTTTTGCCTATCTCTATCTCGATGAGACGAAACCAAAGCTCTTATTTTCTGTTGAATAATTGTTCGAGTAAGTCTTGAATGAGACCCCCGAAAGCTTGATGCAAATAAACGAATTTTTGCTCTACGTCTCCGAGCGATATATCCTCGTTTAATTCTGGTCATTGAATAAATAAATGAATTTTACTGAATAACTAATTGATTTCTTTTCTTTCAGTTATTCTTTTCCTCTTTCCTAGTTTATTAATAACAAAACGGATTCTTCCAATGTATAAACTAAAAATTCCAATGGCTTTTGCTACTATAACCTTCCCTACCACAATTTGTCTTTTTTTTATATAGGCATTTCACCTCGAGCTAAGAAATTGTATTGATACTAGGTACTAGGTATCAAAAAATATAAAAAATAGAAATGACTAAAGAAAGAGTGGGTTCCATCGTTTCTATGGTTCCGTCTTAAACGGTGAGGTCCTCTCTATACACCGGAGCCCCTTACTTGATTTAATCAATGCGATTGGTAACTTGTACAGTTCACATTCTTTGGCTCTACCCATCCATTATCTAGTCATAGGTCTTTCACAATGAGATCTACTGATACAGTAACGATATTTAATTATGAAGATTAGCCGTGTAGCTGACCCTCTTAGTCCGTTTTTGCAAGACAAGAGTAGAGCCATAAGATTTCATCTTTGAAAATAGGCTTTCCCTCGCTTAATGGATAACCATTTGTTACCAATGAGAGATTTTTTCATCGGCAATTCCAAATTGAAATGATTGGATTTGCACCAATGGAAACCATAAATTTCAACATAATAGAAGGATAGAATAGATCTTTTTTTAGATCGTGAATGGCCTTTTTTTCCTTCCATTTTATCCTATTCACTAGTACTGATCATTGATACTGGAAAATGGGTTTCCTTTAGTTTAGTTTGTACCAGCGAGGCTCTGAACGAGTCGCACATACACCCTAGTACATGTTCCTCGGCGCTGAGGACATCCCCGAAGAGCAGGGGATTTTGTCACATTTCTGATTGGCTGTCTTGTGTTTCTAATAAGTTGTTTAATGGTTGGCATCTTGAATCCTATACATAATGAATGGGATGGTTTAGATCGATCCTAACCGGCTGCTTGCTTATGAATTACTTCTCCATTTAATAGATCAATAGAATATTATTATTATTAAACCCAGCAATAAGTCAAAAAAAAATAGTAAGTTGCAGATTTGCGCAGGATTACTGTTATTTTTAGCCAACCGCTACAAGATCAACAATTCCATGAGCTTGGGCTTCTGTTGCTGACATAAAAACATCCCTTTCCATATCTTCAGATACAACCCATAATGGTTTGCCTGTTCTTTGTACATAAACCCTTGTGAGGCTTTCGCGCAGTTTCAATAGTTCTTCTGCTTCCAGGACAAATTCTCCCGTTTGTGCCTCATAAAAAGAACTCGCAGGTTGATGTATCATTACCCTGATAATATACCCGCGGATGATGAGGTGAAAGAAACGAGATAAAGAATAATAAAAAAATATAGAATTGAGCAACCGTACAGGCATAGGCATTGCACATTGCATACGGCTCTCCAATGGGATTCACTTTGACCTTCCATTAAAGAAAGAGAAAAAAATATGGATAGAGGGTTTATTTTCTCAGATCCGGATCGTAAAATAATCCAATTACCATCCTTCCTTTCAGGGCAGTTTTAAAATACTATGATGGCTCCGTTGCCTTATATATATTTATCTCGTGTGTGATTCAGCAATCCCAAAGTTTTTTTTTTCGTACTCTTTCATAACAATACCATAAGTATTGGTTGTTAAAAGTCTTCAGGGTAAAAATAAAAAAGTTTGTGACGCTGAAAAGGTTCCGGATAAAATTGCGAATCCCCCTTTTATTTTATACTAATTTCATACTCCTCTTTCGATATATAATCTATGTTAAAAAAAATGCATATCGAATTCGAAGTGCCATGCTATTATTACTTAAGATTCATATTTTATATGGCGAAGGCATAGTCTTTTTTCTTAAAAAACTCATTGGCGCCAAGCGTGAGGGAATGCTAAACGTTTGGTAATCTCTCCTCCAACCAGGATAAAAGAGGCCATTGAAGCGCCTAATCCCATGCATATTGTATGCACATCAGGTTGCACAAATTGCATAGTATCATAAATAGCTACCCCCGGTATTACCCATCCGCCGGGAGAGTTTATAAATAAATACAGATCTTTGTTATCATTCTCTATACTGAGATATACCATAAGACCAATAAGTTGATTCGAGATCTCGCTATCAACCTCTTGGCCTAAAAAAAGTAATCTTTCTCGATAAAGTCGGTTGATTAGGGTCAAATTTGTATCCCTTACGAGCCGTACGTGCACCTTTTGATGCATACGGTTCAACAAAGATTGCGAAAAAAGAATCAATGTGTAGGTTCCGTCCCTCTTTTTTTTTTTCGGGATACCTTTCTATTGTAATTTCATTTTCGAATTTTATTAACGATTTTATTCCATTTTTCAAGAAAGATGAGTTTTGTACTCCTTCCCTATAAAAAAAATCCATTAAACTTATCGAACTAACTTATCATTGATGTATTGTTTCATCGAGCTCTAATCCAAGTCACGATGTCATTTTCTTGTTTCTAAATGGGCTTTTGCAATTCTTTTAGGTTTATGCTCTACTCCGAGTAAAAAAAACCGATTTGGATTTGTACATATAGGACAAATGCTACTAATACTACATCCTTTTTCCTGCGACTTACGACTTACTTCTTTTTCACTTCATTTCAGATCTTCTGCCAAAAATTCGACGTATTTATCATATTATTCGCTTGATTAAAAGTTTGAAATTTTCATTTGAGATTATTATCTTATTCAATATCAATAACAAAAAAATCTTTTATGATCTTTTTATGATCTTTTTATGATCTATGATATAAGTATTAATAATCATAACTATATTACATAGCTATATTACCAATTGGTTTTTTTTTTTAAACGGAGCCTGGATACTTCATTTTATTGAGCCAATAAAGCTAACCATAAATTATTTAATTTTTTCTTTTTAATTAATATAATAATATTCATTTTAATACCCCTCAAAATAGATCTAATTGCACTTCACGCTCCAACTTTTTGATAATTCAATCTTTTTTGGGCGAAACAGAGGATATCTCGATCGGGGGAGAGAACGGGTAACTCCCGTATGACCCAATATATCTGACAAGTCGCACTATACGTCAACCCAAGAGGCATCTTCCTCTCCAGGATTTCGAAAAGGAACTTTTGGAACACCAATAGGCATAAGATGAAAGAAAAACGAATTAAGTACTATATTTCACTTTGATGTGGAAGCGTAACAACGTCTTTATTGTCTTATGGATAAACTATTGTCTTTTATCCTATTTTATCCATAAAACTGGGAAAATATTCTTACGAATAGGTCTTTGGGGTGATTCACAAATATGTATGCATTCGTTCATAGAAAATGGGATCAACCCACATTGCGTATTGGTACTTATCGGATATAGAATAGATCTGCTTCTCTTTGTTACTCCGAACCAAATTGTTCCGTTTTTACTAAAAAAACAAGAATAAAAAAAAAATTTTAATACTTTCTTCGAGATAATGCACTGAAAAGGGGGGTCCGTAGGATAATTTTGGCAAATGCAATAAAGTTACATAGTGTCTATTTTTCGTTGATAAAGGGGTATTTACATGGGTTTGCCTTGGTATCGTGTTCATACCGTCGTATTGAATGATCCCGGTCGTTTGCTTTCTGTCCATATAATGCATACAGCTTTGGTTGCTGGTTGGGCCGGTTCGATGGCGTTATATGAATTAGCAGTTTTTGATCCCTCTGACCCCGTTCTTGATCCAATGTGGAGACAAGGTATGTTCGTTATACCTTTCATGACTCGTTTAGGAATAACCAATTCATGGGGCGGTTGGAGTATAACAGGAGGGACTATAACGAATCCAGGTATTTGGAGTTACGAAGGTGTCGCCGGTGCACATATTGTGTTTTCTGGCTTGTGCTTCTTAGCGGCTATTTGGCATTGGGTGTATTGGGATTTAGAAATTTTTTGTGATGAACGTACCGGAAAACCTTCTTTGGATTTGCCCAAGATCTTTGGAATTCATTTATTTCTTTCAGGAGTGGCTTGCTTTGGTTTTGGCGCATTTCATGTAACAGGATTGTATGGTCCTGGAATATGGGTATCCGATCCTTATGGACTAACTGGAAAGGTACAACCTGTAAATCCGGCGTGGGGTGTAGAAGGTTTTGATCCTTTTGTTCCGGGAGGAATAGCCTCTCATCATATTGCAGCAGGTACTTTAGGTATATTAGCGGGTCTATTTCATCTTAGTGTCCGTCCGCCACAACGTCTATACAAAGGATTACGTATGGGCAATATAGAAACCGTCCTTTCCAGTAGTATCGCTGCTGTTTTTTTTGCAGCTTTTGTTGTTGCTGGAACTATGTGGTATGGTTCAGCAACCACCCCTATCGAATTATTTGGTCCCACTCGTTATCAATGGGATCAGGGATACTTCCAGCAAGAAGTATATCGAAGAGTTGGCGCTGGGCTAGCTAAAAATGAAAGTTTATCAGAAGCTTGGTCTAAAATTCCTGAAAAATTGGCTTTTTATGATTACATCGGCAATAATCCTGCAAAAGGGGGATTATTCAGAGCGGGCTCAATGGACAATGGGGATGGAATAGCTGTTGGGTGGTTAGGACATCCTATCTTTAGAGATAAAGAAGGGCGTGAACTTTTTGTACGTCGTATGCCTACTTTTTTTGAAACATTTCCTGTTGTTTTGGTAGATGGAGACGGAATTGTTAGAGCCGACGTTCCTTTTAGAAGGGCAGAATCGAAGTATAGCGTCGAACAAGTGGGCGTAACTGTTGAGTTCTATGGTGGTGAACTTAATGGAGTCAGTTATAGTGATCCCGCTACTGTGAAAAAATATGCTAGGCGCGCTCAATTAGGTGAAATTTTTGAATTAGATCGTGCTACTTTAAAATCGGATGGGGTTTTTCGTAGCAGTCCGAGAGGGTGGTTTACTTTTGGACATGCTTCTTTTGCTCTGCTTTTCTTCTTCGGGCACATTTGGCATGGTGCTAGAACCTTGTTCAGAGATGTTTTTGCTGGTATTGACCCAGATTTGGATGCTCAAGTGGAATTTGGAGCATTCCAAAAACTTGGAGATCCAACTACAAGAAGACAAGTAGTCTGATACAAGATTTCTCTGTTATTTTATTCTTTATTTTGATGATTTGACATAAGTTAACTGAAAACTCTTGATTGGAATCTTCACTTTTTCTTTGACTCTTGCTTTTTTTTGTTTAGCCGGGAGATAATCCCCAATAAAAAATAAATAGGTATGGAAGCTATAATTGTAAAGCACGATCGAATTTATGGAAGCATTGGTTTATACATTCCTTTTAGTCTCCACTCTAGGGATAATATTTTTCGCTATCTTTTTTCGGGAACCACCTAAAGTTCCAACTAAAAAGACGAAATGATTTTTTATTATATCAATTGAAGTAAGTAGCCCCCAATGTTGGGAGGCTACTTACTTCAACTAGTCCCCGTGTTCCTCGAATGGATCTCTTAGTTGTTGAGAGGGTTGCCCAAAAGCAGTATATAAGGCATACCCAGTAAAACTTACAAGTAAACCAGATATAGAGATGGCGACTAGAGTTGCTGTTTCCATTATTATATAATTTCAAGACTAAAACGGATCTATGATAAAATTGTTTATTTACAACGGAATGGTATACAAAGTCAACAGATCTCAATGAATACAAAATAGGATTTATGGCTACACAAACCGTTGAGGGTAGTTCTAGATCTGGACCAAGACGAACTACTGTAGGGAATTTATTAAAACCATTGAATTCAGAATATGGTAAAGTAGCTCCTGGGTGGGGAACTACCCCTTTGATGGGTGTTGCAATGGCTCTCTTTGCAGTATTTCTATCTATTATTTTGGAAATTTATAATTCTTCCGTTTTATTGGATGGAATTTCAATGAATTAAATTCGATTCACAAACATCGGTAATTCTTAGCTTTTTAATACAAAGTAAAGCATTTCGGTTTCGGATTTTTATCTCATTATAGTATTTTCGTATTGGTAGTTCGATCGTGGAATTTCTTTCCTTATTTCCGGAATATGAGTGTGTGGCTTGTTATAATGGATCCTATTGATAGTACAGAGAATGGGTCTGTCATCTTGATAGAGATGGTTTTACCTCGTCGGATATTTAGTCTAGTATCCGGAGCACGGAATATATGAAATAGATCACAAAAAATAGTAACTATGATTCCTACTTAATAGTTAGACCCCGTGACCGGACTCCAAAAAATTTTCCAACGAGTTTGAAGTTAGAAATTGAAAGCTTTTTCTTTTTTTTTTTTTAAAACGTGAGAGTTTTTTTTGATTGTAAAGGACAAAACTTTCGTTTGATTTTGAGTCATTATATCTATGCATTCAATAAGTGAGGATCCAATGGTTTTGACTCAAGAAATCTTTGGGCTTAGTTTGAAGTTTTATTGATGAATCATCAGGGTTTTAGTATGAATCTAAGGTTTCAATCGATTCATAGGGTCTTAACAAGAGAATTCCTATCAATAATAAAGAAAACAAAAGTAAAGCTCCATTACATACAAAAAAACAAATCAAAGAAAAAGAAGTAGGTAAATAGAAGATTCAAGAGGCCTGTAACAATCAACTGAGTCACCTTGATATGTTGGCATTATAATCACAAATCAAAACTTTCGGATTTTTATTCCTTCGTATTTTCAAAGAAGGGATAAAAGGTTGAGTAGGAAGGTTCAAATTTGATATCCCATATACCTTGCAACCAAACCAATATTTGTGTTTTTTGTTTGAGCCGTACGAGATGAAATTCTCAGATACGGTTCTCAGAGGGGGATTACTATTGGTTTCCCTATCTCAATAAAGTCTATGATTGGTTCGAAGAACGTCTCGAGATTCAGGCGATTGCAGATGATATAACTAGTAAATATGTTCCTCCCCATGTCAATATATTTTATTGTCTAGGAGGAATTACGCTTACTTGTTTTTTAGTACAAGTAGCTACAGGGTTTGCTATGACTTTTTACTACCGTCCAACTGTTACTGAGGCTTTTGCTTCTGTTCAATACATAATGACTGAAGCTAACTTTGGTTGGTTAATCCGATCAGTTCATCGCTGGTCGGCAAGTATGATGGTCCTAATGATGATCTTGCACGTATTTCGTGTGTATCTCACGGGCGGTTTTAAAAAACCTCGAGAATTAACTTGGGTTACCGGTGTGGTTCTAGCCGTATTGACCGCATCCTTTGGTGTAACTGGTTATTCCTTACCTTGGGACCAAATTGGTTATTGGGCAGTCAAAATTGTAACAGGCGTACCGGAAGCTATTCCGGGAATCGGATCTCCTTTGGTAGAGTTATTACGCGGAAGTGCTAGTGTGGGACAATCCACTTTGACTCGTTTTTATAGTTTACACACTTTTGTATTACCTCTTCTTACTGCCGTTTTTATGTTAATGCATTTCCTAATGATACGTAAGCAAGGTATTTCTGGTCCTTTATAGAGAATGTAGATCGTAGATATTTGTAATCAATCATTTAGGACTTGAGGAGGAACAATAGCATTTCATTGCTACAAATATGGATTATTGAAAAAAAAATAAGACATGTATTTGGATATTTCCCTTCAACTATATAAGTATTCTATATTTGATACGAATAATTCTAGTTGAAGTGAATTCTCCTAAGAGAAAATGGATTATGGGAGTGTGTGGCTTGAACTATTGATTGAGCCGTGCAGATAGATGTTCGTGTCTGCCACATTGGAATTCACAACCAAATGTGTCTTTGTTCCAACCACCCCTAGTAAGCTTCATATAGAGGAGAGGCTGGTTTGTTTGAAGAGAATCTTTTCTATGATCTAGGATCATATCCAATCATATCGTACATGAACAGGCTCCGTAAGATCCAGTACAATAAGTGATGTTGCCTAAGACAGATTTTGTTTTAGTTATTTGACTTACTTAAGTTATTTGACTTACTTAATAGTATAGAAATGCAGTCATTTCCTCGGCATTGCCCTGATTTATGATACTATCGGAGTGAAACAAGGGGTCTAAAGAAAAAAAGCGGGGGCTAGACTCTATTAGTAACAAGTAAATCCTTTGTATGGAATGGAAAAAGTTTCAAGATAGTTTGTTTTGGGATAAAGGAAATTGCAAGGTCCGAGACAACCCAGAAAGCACTTGATTCTGATGAACCTTTGTAAGCTTACTTGGGTATTGAGCAGTTACTTATAAAAACGAAATTCTTTGCAATAATGGGTAGTTACAACTGCGAAAATTCCAATCTGGTAAAATTTTTTAGGACATAGACTCAGTCATATATGTCTAGATACTATACTAGATACTATATAGAAATAGAATAGATTTTTACTATATAGATTTATTTGCTATGTATATAGACCCATTTAGTTCGTTTGATTTTTGCTCGAGCCGGATGATGAAAAAGTATCATGTCCGGTTCCTTCGGGGGATGAATCTATAAGAATTCACCTATCCCAATAACAAAAAAACCTGACTTGAATGATCCTGTATTAAGAGCAAAATTGGCTAAAGGGATGGGTCATAATTATTACGGGGAACCCGCCTGGCCCAACGATCTTTTATATATTTTTCCGGTAGTAATTCTAGGTACTATTGCGTGTAACGTAGGCTTAGCGATTCTCGAACCATCAATGATTGGTGAACCTGCGGATCCATTTGCAACTCCTTTGGAAATATTACCGGAATGGTATTTCTTTCCTGTATTTCAAATACTTCGTACAGTACCCAATAAGTTATTGGGTGTTCTTTTAATGGTTTCAGTACCTGCGGGATTATTAACAGTCCCGTTTTTGGAAAATGTTAATAAATTTCAAAATCCATTTCGTCGCCCAGTAGCGACAACCGTCTTTTTGGTTGGTACCGTAGTGGCCCTTTGGTTGGGTATTGGAGCAACATTACCTATTGATAAATCCCTAACCTTAGGTCTTTTTTAAATTAAAATCTATTGTGAAATAAAATATCACGACTTGGGTATCTAGGGAATAATCGCTTTAAAGTAAAGTGCATTTTCCCTAGATACATCTATTCATATTCAATTCTTAATTTATTCAGAATAGATAGATTAGGCTAAAGATTCAAAACCCATTTCATCTTTTTTTCTTTAGTTTCAGTTTATAAAAATAAAAAAAGATGCATTTCAAATTTATTGTATTTATTGTTCGGTAAATCGGTTGTAAAATGTTTTTTCGAGTTCTAGAATGTCCAATATCTGTTTTACATCTTCTCTACGAAAATGTTTAATGTTCATAAGGTCTTCTTGACTCTTATTCAAAAGGTCCAATAATGTATGTATGTTGAACTTTTTGAGACAAGTATAGATCCTGGGAGGCAATTCTAATTGATCAATAAAAATATATTTCACTCCTAGTTCTTTTTTCGTTTTTCTTAACTTAGTCAATCTATCATGAAAAGTAAAAGGGGGTAAAGTAACCTTGTACTGATTATTCTCTAAATGTAAGTTTTCTTCTTCCGCATGCAGAAAAGGAATCAATAAATCAATTAAATTCCGGGAGGCTTCATGAAGTGCTTCTTTAGGAGTTAAACTTCCATTTGTCCATATTTCGAGAAAAAGTATCTCTTGTTTTTCATTTCGATTCCCATAAGAATGAATACTATGATTGGCATTTCGAACAGGCATGAATACAGCATCTATCGAATAGCTTCCATCTTGAAAGTTATTTGGTGTTTTTATATGATATCCGCGATTCCTCTCAATTTGTAATCCAATACACAAATTAATCGGTTCCATTAGGCTAGCTATATGTTGTGTGTTATCAACAATTTCCACAGAAGGTGGTAAGATTATGTCTTGAGCAGTTATGCATCCAGGACCTTTGACACAAATAGACGCGTTGCAAGTTCCATACAGATTACTTCTCAATACAATTTCTTTCAAATTCATTAAAATTTCATGTACTGATTCTTGAATACCAACTATGGTAGAATATTCATGGGGTATTTTTTCAAATTTTGCACGGGTGATACATGTTCCTTCTATTTCCCCAAGCAAAGCTCTTCGCATTGCAATGCCTATTGTATCGGCTTGTCCTTTACTAAGTGGAGACAGAATAAAGCGTCCGTAATAAAGACGCTTACTGTCTACTCTTGATTCAACACACTTCCAATGTAGTGTCTGAGTAGATACTCTTACTTTCTCTCGACCCATATTAATATGATTTCATCAGATCATTGAATCATTTATTTCTCTTGCAATTTCATTTCTTTCATTTTTATTTCTACACACGCCTTTTTTTAGGGGGTCTACAGCCATTATGTGGCATAGGAGTTACATCACGTACGAAACTTAATAGTATACCACTTCTACGAATAGCTCGTAATGCTGCATCTCTTCCGAGACCAGGACCCTTTATCATGACTTCTGCTCGTTGCATACCTTGATCGACTACTGTCCGAATAGCATTTCCCACTGCGGTTTGAGCAGCAAATGGAGTCCCTCTTCTTGTACCCTTGAATCCACAAGTACCAGCGGAGGACCAAGAAATTACCCGACCCCGTACATCTGTAACAGTGACAATGGTATTGTTGAAACTTGCTTGAACATGAATAACTCCCTTTGGTATTCTACGTGTACTTTTCCGTGAACCACTACGCCCATTCCTACGTGAACCCGTTCTTGCTAGAGATTTTGCCATACTTTATCATCGAAATCAGAGATATATGGATATATCCATTTCATCTTAAACGAGACCTTAGATTTTTCATTGGAGAGGATCCTTTTATTTGAGAGAGTCCTTTTTAATTTTTAACAAGTTAACAAGATTAGCCCTGTCTTTGTTTATGTCTCGGGTTTGAACATATTACTATGATGCGCCCCCTCCTACGGATCAGTCGGCATTTTTCACAAATTTTACGAACGGATGCCCTTATTTTCATAGTTGTCGTTCCCTAACTTAAACTTATACTTTTTGATTGGAAGAAAATAGGTTTCTTGAAATTTGAAACTTCGAATTCTAGCTCCCTGAGGTGTATGTTGAAGTTGAAAAAACCACCTAATCTTCCGAACCCTTTTTGCGCGGAGTCTCGAAATTATACGTTTTCGGGTTCAAGCATAACATAAAGACTTATTTGAATTTTGATTGATTGCTATTATACCTATTAAACTAAAACTCCGTGGAATCCTTCCTGAAACATAACCTAGAATTAGATCTTCATTAGCTAAATGAAACCCGAACATACCATTAGGAAGGGATTCAGTAATTTAAGCTTCATGAATAAGTTTTTTTTTCTTTCATTTTTTTAGCATTCTAGGTAAAACCCCTTGAAGTCTCAACTAATATAGGAAGAGTGATATCAACTCCTCCGCCCCTTTTCGTTGATAAATAGGAAATTCCGAATAAAATTCGGTAATCATAAAGATTACCATATATAACACAAAATTTCTCCGCCGATTCCCTGTAGTCGAGCCTCTCGGTCTGTCATTAGACCTCGAGAAGTAGAAAGAATTACAATTCCCATCCCGCCTAGAATTCTAGGAATTCGTTGATAGTTAGAATAGATTCGTAGGCCAGGTCTACTAATCCGTTTTAAATTCAAAAAAGTTCGGGGTGGCCCTTTCCTATTCCTTCTATGTCGGAGGGTTAAAACAAAAAAATGGTTGTTGTTTTCCTGATGTTTTCTCACGTTTTCGATAAAACCTTCTTGTAAAAGTATTTTAACAATGTTTTCAGTGATGTTAGTAGATGCTATTCGAACCGTCCCTTTTCTATTCATGTCGGCATTTCGTATAGAAGTTATTATGTCAGCAATAGTGTCCCTACCCATGATAAACTAAAATTATTCTTTACCTCCCATTTTTGGTATAATCAACATGCTTTTATTTCAATTTATTTATATTTTTATATTGAATTTTTTTATATTTCTTATTTCTATTTAGTTAAATATTTTTTTAATCTTTAATTATGTTTATGTTAAATAAAGGTATATCCGTGAGATAGAATCGAATTTCATGCAAATACTATGTATAATATAACTATTATACTATAATACCTCAGGTGCTAATGAAACTATTTTAGTAAAACTTAACTGTCTCAATTCTCGGGCAATCGCACCAAAAACTCGCGTTCCTTTTGGATTTCCTTCTTGATCAATAACAACTGCAGCGTTGTCATCATATCGTATTATCATACCGTTGTCGCGTTTAAGTTCTTTACAAGTACGTACAATGACAGCTCGGATCACTTCTGATTTTTCTAGAGGTGTATTTGGCAATGCTTCCTTGATTACAGCAACAATAATGTCACCAATATGAGCATATCGTCGATTACTAGCTCCGACGATTCGAATACACATTAATTCTCGAGCCCCGCTGTTATCCGCTACATTCAAATGGGTTTGAGGTTGAATCATATCATTTTTGAATTTGTTCTTTCGATGCAAAACAAAGAGTGAAGGAAAAAAAAAAGAAATATTCGTTGTCAAAAAATGCAATTGTTTTTTTATCCCCAAGACTTTTTTCTTTGGTTCTACGTTTCTATCTATCCCGAAATAATGAATTGAGTTCGTATAGGCATTTTTGAGGCGGCTATTGAAATAGCCTTTCTGGCTATATTTTCTGCGACTCCCCCCATTTCATAAAGTATTCTACCGGGTTTAACGACAGCTACCCAATATTCGGGAGATCCCTTACCCGACCCCATACGTGTTTCTGTAGGTCTTACTGTAACTGGTTTGTCTGGAAATAAACGGACCCATATTTTTCCACCACGCCGCACGTTTCGTGTCATTGCTCGCCGCCCTGCTTCTATTTGTCTAGATGTAATCCAAGCCGGCTCAAGTGCCTGAAGAGCATATTTACCGAAAGAAATACGATTGCCTCGATAAGATATCCCTTTCATTCTTCCTCTATGTTGTTTACGAAATCGGGTTCTTTTGGGGTTATAATTGATGCTTCTTTTTCAATTCCATCTCTACTACAAAACCGGACATGAGAGTTTCTTCTCATCCGGCTCCTCGCGAATTAAAGGATTCAAATTTAATGAAAATTTACTTCATTTTGGATTTTTTTTTGAGATTTCATCCAATCTATTAGAAATTTCTCTATCTTGTTTGGATATCTACTTAAACATCTATTTTTATTTTCGTTTATTTCTAGATAATTTTTTTTCTATTTTACTTTCTATTTATTTTATATCTAAATTTATATAGAAATCTAAATACTGACTTTTTTTTTTTATTTTTCTAACGAATCTTTTTGTCTTTTATCATATTGGATCAAACAAGATTGACCAATCTAATAAAAATATTCGCGGGCGAATATTTACTCTTTCAATATCGCTGTGGGGTTAGATCATAATTTCTAGGAATAAATGAATTGTCCCCGGTTCGTTCCGCCATCCCACCCACTGAATTATTTGGATTTGTTTTTCACTAGAATCCGCTATATTCAGAGGTTCCGTCGTTCCCACCGCCTCTCAATTAATGGTTAGGTTTGAATTCTACAACGGAGCCCCCGTGAAATTTGTTCTTGAGTCAACCTTCTCAGTCTTTATTGGCTCGAGGCTCGTGATTTTTTTTTTATGAACAGATTTCTATAGTTATGTGTGAATCAGTATTGATGCGGTCTAACACTGCCTTTTCTGAGATAGTTCATAAACCTTACATGTATTGGAATGGTTGAGATGGCAATGATATTCTTTTTCTTTCTTTCTTTCACCCCTCCCCTTATCTGCATACTTTTCTAGCAAAAGAATATTGATATTGGTTTTTCTTTTTTGTTTATGCAAAAAAAATTGAGTTGCTCCAATGATATGATCAATATCAATATATCATATCTTGACTGTTTTTTTGGATCCAGATAATACGAAGTAATGAGTTGGTTATTAGTTCATAGTAGAGGTCGATCCATTTTGTTTTGAATCCTATCCTCTAAAAAAACCAACGAGTCACACACTAAGCATAGCAATTAGATAAAC